ACTGTGCTTAATATTCTCCGCTTATTTATCTTATGTTTAGTATCTAGTGGAATTTTCTTATATTAAAATAGAAAAACTATTAATTGAATGTATTTATATTCTATAAGATTGAAATCCGAAAACAGTGACATAATTGTAGCGCTCCAATTTATTGGAGTTGAAAAAAAAAAAAAAAGAAAAGAATAGGTAAAGTCAAATAGTCTTCTTCACAATATACATACTATGACCGACTAGTACTGCGGTGAATTCTCTAAATATGGTAGAAAAAGAATAGAAACAAGCAAAGGGCTTTTCAGAATTTTTTGATTATACAGAATTACATAATTATCAACCAAAATGGAATTATTTTTACAAACTTAATATGTTGATAAATCCGCGGACCTAGAAATTCATTTCAGACAATTGAACCTTCTCAAACTGTTTCTTTTTAAAAACCAAAAAAATTTGTGCCAAAATAACAGATGCCAAGAAGAACAAGAGACCTTGGACACGTAACGGATCTTGAAGTACTATTTCCGCATCCCCCTGACCAAATCCACCCACATTGGGATTACTCGTTAATGGTTGATCAAGTTTGATAGATTCACCCTCTGAAACAAGAAGTTCTGGTCCTGGAGGTATAATATCAATCACTTCGCGGCCATCCGATGCATCCACTATAGTTATTTCATATCCCCCTTTTTCTTTTCGTATGATTTTGTTTACTATACCTGCTGCTGTAGCATTATAAACATTATTATTACTCTTGCTCCCGTCGGGATAAATCTGCCCCCTTCCCCTGTTTCCGCCTACGTATATGGGATATTTTAAGAAGTGAACATCTTTCTTAGTAGCGGGATCGGGAGAAAGAATAGGAAAGGTGATTTCATTATATTTCTGACCAAGAACAGGGCCTACCACAAGAATATTTTTTTTAGTGGGACGATAACTTTGAAAAGACAGATTACCTATCTTTTCTTTAATCTCAGGCGAAATACGATCGGGGGGAGCCAATTCAAACCCCTCCGGTAAAATAAGAACAGCCCCCACATTCAAAGCCCCTTTTTTACCATTAGCAAGAACTTGTTTCACTTGCGTATCATAAGGAATTCGAACAACTGCTTCAAATACAGTATCAGGAAGTACCGCTTGTGGAACCTCGATATCCACGGGCTTATTAGCTAAATGGCAATTGGCACATACAATACGGCCAGTTGCTTCTCGCGGATTTTCATAACCCTGCTGTGCAAAAATGGGATATGCATTGGAAATGGGTGCTCGAGTTATTATATATATCATGAGCGATACGGAAATGGATCGAGTAATCTCTTCCTTTATCCAAGAAAAGGCATTTCTAGTTTGCATGGTCCAATCATTGATCCTGAAAAGTTCTACAATAAAATTAGGTCGGTCACTGGTATAGTTCCCTATCCATGATTCTGCTATTTACTGAAATAATTTTACTGGAATATAGGAGGAATTCCCCGGATGGGTAGAAAGAAAAAGAAAAGAATAAGTCAATTTTGGAATGTTTAGCTTTTGTACAAAATAACAAACTTTATAATTGGATCATTTTTTCAGTCATTCATTGAATGATAAATCACTACAAGTGACGGAGATACGCGATTTAAATAACGGAAAATCCAATATTTCAAAATAGTATCTAGAATGACTGGAAAGGTGGAAACAAGACCGGATATAATTTGATCATTATGAGAAAATCCAAAATCTTTATAGACAAAACCAATCATTAGTTCCCAACCATGGGTCGAATGGAATCCTATACATAAATCAGTTAATAAAAGAATAGAAAAAGCTTTTATTGTGTCGCTTAAGTTATATAGGAATTCTTGAACCCAAGAGTTAAGAATAATAAGTTCTTGATTACCTAGAATCGAATAACCACTTAAAATAACGAAACAGATTATATTTGTCGAGAAGTGCAAAATCGTATGGATACGATCTTCGTTGTGCGTCTTGATCAATTGGATCGTTTCGTTGTAGATTCCGATACGAAGGTTTTGTAGACGTGTTTCCGGGTATTCCTTTATCATTTCATCCAAGAATAACAGTTCCTCTAATTCTATGAATTTTTTTAGAATACTCTTTTCTTGAATATCATTCAAGAAAATTTCGGATTGCCTAGTATTCGACCAATTAGTAACCCAAGATTCCATATTTTTCTTAAATGAGAAAGAGATCCACCAGGGCAAAAAGACTATAGATGTAAGATATAGAAGGGGAATGAATGCTTTCTTTTTTGCCATTTTTCGTCTTTAATGAACTCAGCTTCACCTCATTCGTCAACTCTATATGATAAGAATCTTTCTATCAAGCATAAGTTCTATTACAAGTCATAGAACCTATAAATCTATTCTCACGTTTTTTTATTTGCAATTCGGGAGTTAGTTCTTGAATTTAGAAAGAATACACAAATAGAATAAGAAAGAGAAAGAGTCTACTTCCAATTCGAATGAAGAAAAAAAATATTGTTTCCAAAGATATCAATTGCTAAAATTCGAAGCAATTGCCCCTTTCGATGAATGCATGAAAGAGCACTTCAAGTAATGAATATTAGTCGGATTTCGAAACGAAAAAACGCCCTTTCTATCAAAATAAAAAATATCAAATATTTCGAAAACCAAATTCTTGAATTTTTTCCGTTTTTTTTTAAGAAAGCATTCATTTTTCAGTTAATTTTTTTTTTTCAAAATACTTCAATTGGTACACGCAAGAAATAGGCCAATTCCGCCGCTTTTTGTTCAATTTCTCGTGGAGTCAAATTCTCGTCAGTACGAGTCAAGGGAATGACCCCCTGTCCTCTGATTTCCATATAAAGGACACGACGAGTATAAATACCCTCTTTAACTTCTATTCTGATGGACTGAATGTCTTTCATAAGGAATCGGAGAAAGATACGACGATTTTTTCCAGGAAATCCCCAACGAAAAATACACACTATTCCCTCTTTTCTATCGAATCGATCATAACCACTACCTACATTCCACGAAATTGTACACCACAAATAGGAGCTAATAAAGAGACCAGCGATTCCATAGAAAGACATCACGATCCCTTGTGGAAAAAAAAGAATTTGCTGAGACGGAAATAAAGATAGCAAATTCCTACCAAGATAACTCGAAGTTCCAACCAATAAGAACCCTAATGAACCTAAAAAAAGGATAAAGGCCCAGCAGAAATTACTTGTTTTTCGAGACCCCGTTATAAGTTCTATCCATATACGTTCTGATCGCCAACCCATATTAGATCCAGTTGTATTTTATTGGAATTGGGAAAATAACCCAACCAAATGAATTTGACTTTACTTTTCCTTGTTTCCGAAGTAACTCTCATCAACTAGCACTATTCTGATGTAAACCTTTAGGAGTAATTCATCGAATTGCTTCTAGATCTAAAAAAAAATCGATGAGATTTGTCCCTACTGCCCGTATCTAAAAAATCTTGTTTTTTTGAACATGAAGAAATAAAGAAGCCATTGCAATTGCCGGAAATACTAGGCCCACTAAAGGCACAAAAATAGAGGGTAAGTTGCTGAGAGTTGTCATAGAATGGGTACCTCGATTTAATATTTGTACCTGTTATTTTTTATTTTTTTATTGTTCTATTAATATTTTTACCTGTTATTGATAAAGTATAAAGATATTTTAGAATCACTAGAATTCATATATACTTATACTAAGTATATCTAAGTGAGTATAAGTGAGTATGAGTATATAATAATAATTAAGTAGAAAAATATAAAAAAATGAAAAAGAAATTTTTTTTTATTTTTTATAAAGCTCTACTTGATTTAATTTTGAGTCAAAGGAAAGAAAGCATGGAGCTGAAATAACTCACTAAGAACGCCCTTTAAAAGATTACGAGGTACGATTGAATCAAATAAGCCCTTATGGAATAAATATTCAGCCGCTTGTGAACCGTCAGGTATTGTCTTATTCAATGTTTGCTCAATTACTCTTTTACCCGCAAATGCAATGTAAGTATTGGGTTCGGCAATAATGATATCTCCCAACATACCAAAACTAGCTGTCACCCCACCAGTAGTAGGAGATGTAAGGATCGAGACATAGAATAACTTTTTATTTGCTTGATAATCATATAAAGCGGAAGATATTTTAGCCATTTGCATCAAGCTCAAACTTCCTTCTTGCATACGTGCTCCTCCAGAAGCACATACTAGAATCAGAGGTAAAAATTGATTGATAGCATATTCGATCAAACGGGTGATTTTCTCACCTACTACGGATCCCATACTACCCCCCATAAACTGAAAATCCATAACCCCAATTGCTACAGGAATACCATTTAGTTGACCTGTGCCTGTTTGAACAGCCTCAGTTAATCCTGTCTTTCTTTGATAAGAATCAATACGATCTTTATAAGGTTCCTCTTGCGAATGAAATTCAATGGGATCCACAGAGACCATGTCTTCATCCATCGGATTCCAAGTACCTGGATCAATCGAAAGTTCGATTCTATCTGAACTGCTCATTTTCAAATGATATCCACAGTGTTCACAAATATTCATTTTTTCTTTCAAAATTTTCTTATAATTTAATCCATAACAATTTTCGCATTGAATCCACAAATGTCTGTATTTTTTAGTTTCATCTAGATCATTAGAACTTTTTCTTCTAGTTAAATCACTATCACTCGTACCATTCGTGCGAGTTATTATACTGGAACTCTCGCTTTCACTACTTTTTCTGCCTTTACCACAAATGTAACTATAAATGTAACTGTCATTGTATTTGTCACTATCACCTAAAATGTAACTATCCATACAGATTTGAGAACGAAGATAACTGTCAATGCAATTATTAATGTGTTTATTCCAACTATATTTAGTATCATACATGGAATGGTCGTAGTCGAGATCGTCACTCTTAGATACATTATTCAGATAGCTGGAATTCTTATAACTATAAAAAAAACTTTCTAGTTCACTTAGAAAAGAATGATCATTATCAATCTCAAAAATTTGATTTTCAATATCAAAA